TCGACTTCCCCTGGGGGTACTCCGAAAGTAAGTTCATCGTGGATTATAAAGAAGCCTAGACTTGATTCTTCCGGGGTCGATGCCCGAGCGGTTAATGGGGACGGACTGTAAATTCGTTGGCAATATGTCTACGCTGGTTCAAATCCGGCTCGGCCCAATAATTCGCCGACCCACCATGAAATGATATAACCCTTTAGTTTTCCAGAAATGCCCGATACAAAAGAATCAAAGTTCAATTCTCTGATATATCCTTATTTATTTTATTTGTTCCATTTTTTTGTTCCCATAAATTTTTATCTTGCTAATAATGATCTATATTCCTATCAGGATGATTAAATAGAAAGTATAAAGTCTAATGAAAAGAATAAAGTAACGCAAAAGAAAAAAAAAAAAGACTCTTTTTTTTCTTTGTGGACATTGAAAAACAAGTTACCAATCGATTTGGCAATAACGAACGGATTACTAGTAACCCGTGCTCCTCTCACTAACGTGTATATCCGTGTGGATATCAATATCTCACTCACGTCTCTGTTCCAACACGTCGATTTTTATTTTTATCTAAAGAGAAATGAAATGGTTTGAATGAAATCATAAGAATATGTATTCGGTACTTTGTACTTCACCGGGATTGTAGTTCAATTGGTCAGAGCACCGCCCTGTCAAGGCGGAAGCTGCGGGTTCGAGCCCCGTCAGTCCCGACGGATCAAAATCCAATAAAAAAAGACATCAATATATTGCGCCCTCTTCTGTTAAATTTCTGTTAAATTGGGTCAAAATACAATGGTAGAATTTCACGTCTAATGCTATTTTTTCTCTTTTTTTTCAAGAAAATTATATCATAAAAAAAAACAAAAAAGGAGTTTAGAACTTAACCCCTTCTTTTTTTCTATTTCGTTTCGATTGTTTGTTTGGTTGATTTCTAAACCCTTTGTAAACAATGGAAGTGGAGGCGGTTAGGTGGTTGTACAAGTAAGGCGGTCGATTATAGAAAAGACAGAATGTAAAAGAATGATAAATAACAAAACGTATTAGTATTCAAGTAAAGGAATTCTTTTGATTGAATCCGGGATTCAAGTTTGTATTCGGTGTGTGGATAAAAGATCTTCCTATGTTATACTATTGAATTCTCGACGATGAATCGACTTGATAGTCAGATATTGTTATTCATGATATTGATCCCATTCGCTATCATCGAAATGTAATTCATCCCATTGAATTTACAAGCGAACGGGTTATCATCTATATGGGATTAAATCCCGAGTTATTGCGAAGTAAAAAAAACCAAACGATGAGATTATGGAAGTAAATATTCTCGCATTTATTGCTACTACACTGTTCGTTCTAGTTCCTACTGCCTTTTTGCTTATAATATACGTAAAAACGGTCAGCCAAAATGATTAATTTGAATGAAACTTAACCTCTTAGTTCTTATCAACGATTTCAGAAAAAAAAAAATTACAATTTCACGTCTTAGTCTTAAATGAAATGAACGGACTAGAATCAGCAGTAGCTTACGAGATCCGATAGTATGGTAGAAAGATTCATATATGAGTCTTTCTACCATACTATCTATTTTTATTATTGTAATGTAGAAAGATAGAAACTGAATAGAGATCAATCTACAATATGGATATGTATCTTCATACATGTTAATATGACTTAAATATATGTAATGTACATAGTATCTCAATTCTATTTCTTTGCTTCATCTATTTGTATTTTCTTTTTGTTCATTCCAATCAATCTTAAATAATCGAAAGGCGGCTTTTACGATTTTCGAATTTCTTGATTTCTGATTAGTTTCAATATGAATCCTGGTATCCATTAGAATCAAATCAATGAAAGAAAAAAAAACTTGGGCGTATATTACTAAAACTAAAAGAAAATCAAGTTAATAAAAGAAAATGAAATATGAAAGAAATAAAGTAATCTTTTTTTTTAGCATTCCGGAGAAGTAATTGATTGAGGGGTTGACAGATGATCCAAGGAGTTCTATGGATGGTCCCTTCTTCAGATTTCAAAAGGGGTACCCCAGCAATTTGCAACCCTTGAGCCCTGATATGAAACGAGTCAATAAAGCATAGCAGAAATTCAATTTCGAAAAGAATCAAACAAGTGGTAAGTGCGAGATATGTGACTTGATCTAGGCACAATCTGATTATTATTAAATATTAAATCGTGAACTCCTTTCTTTTCTCTTTGAACAGTAAAAAGGCCAATAAAGAAAAAAGTCAAAAGGAGTCCGGGTTTCCGCGTTCTTCCTCATTGTCCATATATAACTCCGGGAAGGGCCGGTTCAGAAAAACGAAATAGAAAATTTAGGAAGACTTCGGTTGGACTAAAATTCCTATTATTCATATCCCCCTTTCTTTCAAAATGGGAATAGGGGAATTTGTGAAATATCTGTTTGATTTGGATTCTGAAAGAGTATTATTCATATAGATTATGAATTGTATTCGATTCACAATAGAATCAAATACAATTACCTCGCTAGACTCCAAGACAATAGAATTCTGAAATGAAGATATTTTGATTAATTTCATTTTGAAATTTTAAATGGAATTAAATTACTGAATTAAATATTAATTACTGAATTTAATATATTCAATATTATATTAAATATATTAAATATTATATTAATTTCATTATTTAATAATTAATATAATGAAATTAATATAATTAAAAAGTCTTTGCAGAGCGATCTAGAAAAAAAGTGATACTGTTTGATTTCCCAACTCAATTAGTAGTATCTCTAGAGTCCACCTCTTCCCCATACTACGAGCGAAAGGGAAAATGTAAAGACTACCATTAAAGCAGCCCAAGCGAGACTTACTATATCCATGTCAATTATGTCCCCTATCTCTATAAATAGGAATAAATTATTCTATTATTGTTTCCTAATAATAGTGGAATCACTGGCGCAGAGTCAAAAAGGGATTCTGACCCAACACCCTTGATGAAAGACTCCAATAAATATGAAACGCTCCAATAAATCCACTTAGAACAAGTTCGTATATGATTTCTAGTCAAATCGGTAAAACGAAACAAAATACACAGCCGCACTTTTCTTTGGAAGTATCAAAGAGAATGTGACCTAATATGTAGTAATAATGTAGTAATAATAAGACCTCTTCGTTTTTTTTGTTGCCCTTGATTATCATTAAGTATCATTATAATTAGCCAATTATCCATCCAAATTAGCCAATTATCCACCCAATCAAATATTGATTGAATGCCCGTACGCTCAGAGACTCTCATGAGTCTGTATACTATGTATACTGTCTACAAAGTAGCTCTTGGCCCTTCCATAACTATTAATTGGATTCTCCCTCGGGCTATTCAATCTAATTCAAGACCCGGTCAGCTAGCAGTGGAAATAAATCGGTAACTCTTGATTTGATATGATAGCACTTCCACTACTATAATCTTTCCGTGAATTCAAAATGCAAAGATTGACAGCACTTTAAAGAGCAGAAACCCCATCTATTTAGAATAGTGTCAAGAGTCGCGTCGCATACTTTGCTTTTGCAGCAAAAGATTCGGCGAGTTAGACCAGCCGAGCGGAATAAGGGATTTCGAGTCTTATCGTTTGTTGATCAGGCGACACCCAGATTTGAACTGGGGAAAAAGGATTTGCAGTCCCCCGCCTTACCGCTCGGCCATGTCGCCAAAATATATGAAAAAATTCTCCCTTTGCTTGTTTTGGGGGGTACTCAATGTCTTTTTTTTTGTACTTCCCTCTGAAATCTCGTTTTTCTTAATTCCTTGCCCTTGCCTAAAATTAAAATAAATCGTTCTTTTTTTTGGAGGGTCTCCGGTTCTGCAATTGATTTTAGAGTTTCTCAAAACACACAATATCTTAATCCCTCTCTTTCTTTTTTTTTTCTATTGAAAAAAGAAATGTGTATTTTCAGTCACCAAAGCCAAAATTCAGGCCAAATTGGAACCATTAACTAGTGACTATAAATTCATCACCTACTCTTGGATTTGAATTGGAAAGTGTGTTTCCTAATGAAAAATCATAGAAGAAAATAAAAATTGATACCTACCTAATCGGTATTGGTTTTTTTCTATAAAAAAAACTTCTCAATTTCAATTATAACAGCAATTATGAGTATATGTAAACCCCAAACATAAATAGTTTCGCGGCAAGCTTCTAGCTTATCGGTTATCTTATCTGCGTATGATGCCTCTCTATAGGGAATTTGCAGAAAATTGTCTATAGGGAATTTGCAGAAAATTATCGTACTCCAATTTCGATTGAAGAGAAAATAGAAATTTTGATAGAGCCCAACACGCGCTGTCTCGAATCGAACTATGCAATAAACGAGGGGTTATGGATATATAGGTAGCTATGTGGGCACGGGTTTACTAAATACAAGCCTTCTTACGCACTTCAATCCTATTCGAAAAATTCTACTAAAAAATGAAAAAAGGGGTTCTCCGCAATCTTGGAATCCAAGAAAAAAATTAAGTGCTAAAAAAATGAACTTTATGTTGTTATATTGCGTCTGATTCTTATGTCTTTATCTCAGCGACTAGATCAAATCACAACTTTTCTTTCTTTTTGTTTTTCGGGTATCCAAGCGGATTGGAATATCATAATAATGGTCTATATTGAATTATTTTTTTCTTCTATACAAAACTCCGTAAGTCTAAGTCGAATTTATCGCTTCCTTTCCATTTGTATCTGTCTCTTATAAATTCCAATTTAATTAAGTATAAAATCATCTTTTTCACCCGTTCATACGTATTTCATACATTCCATTTTTATGGAGTTGGGTAAAATTTCATGTGATTCAGTAAACAGAATCTAAATTCCAGTATTCTGCATAGAAGCATATGAATCGATGCAGAATGAGAAACGAATGGGATTTTTTTAGAAATGGGAAATTCAAAATGCTCGGAGATGGAAATGCGGGAATGTCTACAATACCTGGGTTGAATCAGATACAATTTGAAGGTTTTTGTAGATTTCTTGATCAGGGCTTAACAGAAGA